CCAATAAATCAGAATTCTCGTGGAGAATGGGAGGATATATGAAATTCCAATGACCGTTGGATATGATTCGATCAGGTCCTGAATAATCAAGAACCCCTCCCTTTTTACCGTAAGGATTCGAACTAAACAATTTGTGTCTCACTTGATCATTAGTCACGGAGAGGTCAGAAATAGATCTCCGTTCAACAGAATGAACATTCATTTGATCTTGATCCTTGTGGAGCGAAAAAGGCACTATACTGGATCTGCACAGAGCTCCTGATAATATCCATAAATGACTTGTTTTGGGTAAGAGATGAACATTACCATATTTATATTCAGGTGCATGGTACACATCGGTACTCCAGTGCATTTCTCCCTCTGAGTCAGAATAAATATGTTTTCGAACTTTCTCTTTCACTTTATTAAAATTGAAAGTGGATGTTCCAGCGCGAATCTCAGCAATCACTTGTTCTGATTCTACATATTGATCGTTTTGAACTAAAAGAAAACTTTTGGGTGGAATATTCACATTATGTAGAATATCGTGACTCTCAATAGTTACATACAGGTCTATATAACATAGAAAAGCAGGATGCCCATGACGTGTACGTGTGGGATGAACCAAATCCTCATTGAATTTGATTTTTCCCTTAAAAGGAGCTCGTACATGTTCTGCAGTACCACCTGTGAATACTCCACCGGTATGAAAAGTTCTTAATGTTAGTTGAGTCCCCGGTTCGCCGATTGATTGACCCGCAATAATACCTACTGCTTCTCCTAATTCGACCAGGTCGCCATGAGTGGGACTCTGACCATAACATAATCGACAGATCCAAGATATACTCCTGCAAAGAAAGGGGGTTCGAATATATATTGGTTGTGTTCGAAAGGTTATGAATCGAGTGACAAGTCCAACCCCAATATCTTTATTTTGAGCGGCAATGCAACGTGGGCCCATATATATATTGTATGCTAATACACGACCAATTAGTGTTTGGACCCAAATTCTTTCCGTCATCCCATTTCTAGGACTCACGGAAATGCCTCGGGTAGTGCCACAATCTGTTCTACGTACAACAATGTGTTGAACTACTTCAACAAGTCTACGCGTGAGGTATCCAGCATCTGATGTTCGTACAGCAGTATCCACAACTCCTTTGCGGGCTCCGTAGCAGGAAATGATATATTCCGTTAAAGAAAGTCCTTCGCGTAAATTGCTTTGAATCGGTAAATCAATCATTTGTCCTTGGGGATCCGACATTAATCCTCTCATACCTACTAATTGGTGTACCTGAGATGCATTTCCTCTAGCTCCCGAAAAGGACATTATATGGACTGAATTAGAAGGATCAGTCATCCTAAAATTAGGATGCATTTCTTGTCTCAAATATTCACTTGTAGCATACCATATCTCAATGGATTGGCGTAATTTTTCTACTGTGTGTACATTCCCATAATGATGGTGCTTTTCTAAAATGAAACTTTGTTGTTCAGCATCTTGGACTAGCCACCCCTTAGAAGGTACTGTTAAAAGATCATCAATTCCTAATGAAATGGATGTAGCAGTGGCTTGCTGGAAACCCAGAGTCTTTACTTGATCCAGGGTGTGCGATGTATATGCCATTCCGAAGTGATCTATTAATCTGCTAATAAGTCGTTTCATGGCAGACCCATCTATCGCTTTATTGTAAAAGAACAGATCAGCCCATTCTGCCATAAGTACTTCTCTATTCCGCTGAGTAGGATTCGCCAATGGGTTTGAGTCAGTGATTCGAAGACCTCCTTTACTGGATCTCGATTCATGTAGAAATTAAGGAATTATGATTCCAGTTGAACCGGAGAGATCAAAATTCCCGCGGTATTACATAATTCCTTAGCTTAGGTACCGTATGGGTAGGCCTGACAAAACCCCTGTATGGCTTCTTCTATTTCTCGAGAAAAAGAAATATGACCAACAGTGGTTCGGGTGTATATACAAAGGGTTTGTTTTTTTATACGTCTTACTATTAGATAGTGCCCATAAATTTCATGATAGGTACCCAAAGATTCATATTGAACTTCGACAGGAACTTCTCTTGAGGCAATGACACGTTGATCTAGTCGCCACCGAAGCCACAAAGGACTATCTAAATTGATTCGTTTCTGCTGATAAACTATAAGTACATCATAGGAACTACAAAAATAAGGCTCTTTCTCTTTCGTAGTATATTTATACTTATAATCATTAACTGTTTCATTTTGATAGTTTATGCGATTCCATGGATTATACCTATTTGCACAAATACCTCGACGATTCCCGATCGTTAATACATAGAGTCCAATAAGCATATCTTGGGTTGGTACCGAAATGGGATCTCCAATAGCCGGAGAAAAGAGATTCATATGAGAAAACATAAGTAAACGAGCCTCCGCTTGCGCTTCCAAAGATAAAGGTACATGAACAGCCATTTGATCCCCATCAAAGTCTGCATTGAATCCTTTACGAACTAATGGATGTAAACAAATAGCACGTCCACCC